AACTATAAGAAATATAGTATTAAATAAGTTATATAAATCGATATATAAGTATTAATTATAAAAATATAAGTATATAAAGAAACTATTATGGAATTTAAGCTATGTATTAAAGAGAATAATTTATGTAAATAAGAAAATTATCTTATAATCATATAAACTCTAAGAGAAATCGAATATTAAACGAAGTGAATTGAAATATCTTAGTAACTTCAGGAAAAGAAATCAAAAGAGATTCTATGAATAGCGTGAGCGAAAGTAGATAAGCCTAAAAAGTAGAACGGTTTTAAACTGTTTAAATATTGGGGAACCTTCCTCAAAGGCTAAATATAATACATAAGCGATAGTGAAAAGTACCATGAGGGAACAAAAACAAAAATAGTAGTTTTATAAGCAGTTCGACAAAAAGAACGTACCTTTTGCATAATGGGTCACCAAGTTAACATTAGATGCGAGCGATAGCGTAGTTAACACGAACATTAAAATAATGAAGAGTGTCTAAAGTTAGACCCGAAGCCTGGTGATTTTACCATGGTCAGGATTATAAAAGTCCGAACGGGTGATTGTAGCAAAAATCTCCGAAGAACCGTGGTAGGTATAGTGAAAGACAACACTGACTAGGATAGCTGGTTTTCTGCGAAACCTATAATAGTAGGCAATCTAATTTAATATCTTAGCAGGTACAGAATTTAATCTCAGACAAGGCGTGAAAGCGTTTTATATTGTACAGATCGGGGGACCATGAAGGTTTTATCGGTGAGTATGTAGACTCGGAATGGCAAAGATATGTATTAGATTATCAGACATAGAATGATAAGGTTGTATGTCGAAAGGGAAACAGCCCAGAACAAGAGTTAAGGTTCCTAAATTATTAGTTGAGTGAAATTAAGAAGGTTTTTATTAAAGTCGACAAGGAGATAGGCTTAGAAGCAGCCATAATTTTATGACCTCGTAACAGAGCGCTTGTTAAGTTATAAAAGCATCGAAAATTTAACGGATCTAAACAATATACCGAAACCTTGTCCATAACATATTATAATTATTAATGAATTATAATTGAATGGGGTAGCAGAACGTTGAGCTAAATTATGAGTTATATTTTTTAAATATAATGATAATCATTTAACTCAAGTGAGAATGGTGACATGAGTAACTAAAAGAAAATTTTCCGCCTTAAGCTTATGGATATATTTAAGTAACGGCCTCTAAGTTTATATTATCTAAAGATTTAAACGATGAGAAAAACTTTTTTACTAAGGACGACATTTTAGTGTAAAATGTACTGGAAAAATAGTAAATATATTTAGAATTTTATTCTAAACGAAAAATAACCGTACCTAGAATCTGAAACAAGTAAGCTAGTAGAGAATACGAAGGCGTAAATGAGCTAACAATCATAAAGGAACTCGGCAAATTGACTACCGTAACTTCGGAATAAGGAGGGCTCATTATTCTTGATTAATATCAAGTAAAGAGGAAGAAGCATGAAATAATGTTGTACGACTGTTTAATTAAAACACAGCACTCTGCTGAAAGATTAAAAATCTATGTATAGAGTGTGATATCTGCCCGGTGCCGGCTGGTTAACAGAGATAATTGAATATACTACTATTTGATGTCGACGGAAACCCCGGTTAAAGGCGGCCTTAACGTGAGGGTCCTAAGGTAGCGAAATGCCTTGGCCGTTAAATGCGGTCTTGCATGAATGGTGTAACGATACAACAGCTGTCTCTATGATTGACTCAGTGAAATTGGAATAGCTGTGCAGATACAGCTTACCTCTAGTTAGACGAGAAGACCCTATGCAGCTTTACTGTCACTAATTATAGAATATGATAGACAATTTTCAGATTATAAGGTAATTGATTTATGACAATGAGAAACCTTTATTTTTCTTTCATATGAATGAATTGGTTTAGGTATATAAGTAGTTTGTAATTTACGTGGCTTTACTGAGTCATTTTGTTAAATTACTTACTAATAACTTATATAAGTAGACCAGCCTAATTCAACTTATTATATTTAGTATAATAAGTACCCTTTGGCAAGGAACTATCGCTAGGGGACAGTTTATGTGGGGCACAGACCCTGTAAAGAGTAAACAGGAGTGTCTAAAAATTTATTAATATTTTGTTTGCTATTTAGAATAGTTTTACTATTTTAAATCATATAAAATTAGTTATATTTGCATTTATTGTAAATATAATTAACATTAGGTAGGATTTTCACTATATAGAAATTAGAGATAATGAGAATATTATGATTTTTCTAATATTTTCTAGCTATTCTTTAGAATAGTTATGTTTACAATATCTAAAAAGCTCAACGGCTTAATCCTGCCTTACTGTTTGATTATCTACAAATCTTACAGTTGCGTAAGCAGGGCATAGGATCACAAGATGCAATAAGGAAAGATCTTGGATTATTGGAAAAGCTACGCTAGGGATGTTTGTCCTTTAATATTTTATATTATATAAATATAAAATTATTAATATTAATTGGGTAAATTTCAAGAATTACTAGTTGTAGTAAACTTGAAGCGAAGTTTATCTTAGCATAAACATAAGATAAAAACGTTCAACGACTATAAGGTGAGTATTATGCAATTACAATAATCCTTTATTACTACCCAACATTTTTACTATACATATTTTGACAAAAAATAAAATAAATTAAAAATAACAGTTATATGAAAATATTTACTAATAATTTAAACAATAATTCTAAAACTGTTTCTTTAAATAATAAAATAGGTGATATAGGTAAAACTAAATATTTACCTTCTTTTTCTAAAGAATGGAAAAATGTTATTTACTCTTATAATAAAAATAATTTAAAAAATGTACCTATGAATGATGTAAATGTAAATAAAATAATTCAAAGTTATTTTAATTTATACTTTAAAGATCATAAATTTGTAGGTTCTAAAAAATTTATTTTATTAAGAAGAAGACGTAACTTTTTAAGAAGAATATATGTTAGTGATGCTGAAATTAAACATACAAATAATAAAGCTATCATTACATTATATACTGTTAATAGAGAAAAGAAATTATTAAAAAAGAAATTTTTGAAGATTAATAAAAAAATAAGTAATAACTTAATAAAACGTTACTTTTTGTTATATAAAAGTAATATAAATAAAATATACGATATACTAACTAAGTATAAAAATGAATACACTTTTGTATCAGATAAGATATCTAAAAAGAAATTTTTACAATATAAATTAGAATATTTAAATCAATTTATAAAATTAAAAGATCTTTATCTTAAAAAAATATGAAGTGTTATTATAACTAGATATTGAAAAACATATCTAAAATTATTAAGAAAATATGATTTAATGTATTCTCTTAATCAATATAAATTTAACAACCAAATATTATTACCTAAATTAAGTAATATATTAAATAGTATTCTAGGTAAAAAAATAGAATATAATATAATCAATTTAAAATCTATAGCATATAATACTGATTTATTCACTCATGCTTTAGCATTGAAGTTAAGAAAGAAAAGAATGAATCATATTAAAAGTATGTTTAGTATTTTAAATAGAGCTTATTTACCTAAAATAAATACAATAAAAGAAAGAACTTTAGTACAAGGTTCTAACAATATTGATTTATTCTTAGATAAATACAAAGATTTAAAAATAATATCTAACTTAAGCAATAATAATTTAAATGGATTATTAAATGATATACATAAAACTTCAGAAACTAAAGATATTCATAATACAATTTATAACTCAATAGGTTATAAAAATATGGGTGGAATAAGATTAGAAGTAAAAGGAAGATTAACTAAACGTTATAGAGCCGACAGATCAATCTATTCATTAAAATGAAAAGGAGGATTAAAAAATGTAGATTCATCATTCAAACGTTTAAGTTCAGTATTATTTAGAGGAAACTCTAATTCTAATGTATCTTATTCATTAAATAGATCCAAACGTCGTATTGGAGCATTTGCCGTAAAAGGTTGAATAGGAGGAAAATAAATATTAAAGGAACAACTAAAATATGTATAAATAAAAATGAAGACATAGTCTGAACCATTTTGAAAAGAATGGAAATATAATATAAATATGATAACATATAGAACAGGCTAATTTGCGCAAGAGTGTACAAAATGAGTGCGCGGTTTGGCACCTCGATGTCGGCTTAACTTATCCTCATGGATGCAGGAACTATGTAGGGTGCGACTGTTCGTCGATTAAAAAGTTACATGAGCTGGGTTAAATACGTCGTGAGACAGTATGGTTTCTATCTTCTAGAGGGAATTAGAATAAAATAAGAACTAACTTTTGTACGCAAGGAACAAGAAGAGTTTAATATAATTAAACTATAGTTACTAACCTATGGTTTACCTGTTGTTTATATGCCCAAATATTAAATATACTTTTTAAGTATATCTGTATTATTTCGATAATACATAGGGATGTGTCTTTCACTAAGATAATATATAGTATAAGCACGGCAGGAAAGCTAAGTTGGTTAAGGATAAGTGCTGAAAGCATATAGGCACGAAGCTTATCTTAAGATATTTCTTAAATATACGTAGCAGAATACTACGAATTATAGGTTTTATCCGTAAGAATCTAGAGATTTTAACGATTAAAATACTAATTTAATAATTTACTATTTAAACATATATCAATATACGCCTGATTAGCATAAAAGTAATGCAATTGTTTTGTAATCAATAGAAGCAAGTGCGATACTTGCATTGGGCTTACAAGGATTAGTAGTCAAGTGGTTACGACATAGCTCTTTCGATGCTACCATCGCAGGTTCGAATCCTGCCTAGTCTAAGCGGGTTAGTGTAATAGAAACATATTCGGTTCATGCCCGAAAGATATTGGTGCAAGTCCTTTAGCCGCGTACTGAATTTAGATCTATTAGTAATAAAAAGGGTTATAGCTTAATCGGTAAAGCATACTGCTCATAACAGTACTTATAAGTGTTCAAGTCACTTTAGCCCTAGTCCGAATGGTGAAATTGGCAAACACAACAAACTTAAGCTTTGTAGACTTCTAGTCTTGAAGGTTCAAGTCCTTCTTCGGATATAATTTTTAACAGGGGATATAGTTTAATTGGTAAAACTGCGATTTTGCATATCGTTAATTCGGGATCGACTCCTGATATCTCCATACGCACATGTAACTCAATTGGTAGAGTGAAATATTGAAGCTATTTTTGTTGTAAGTTCAAGTCTTACCATGGGCATATAATTTAATAAAAGGAAGTTCAAGTTTTACCTCGAGCTTTTTTTATAAGGAACTTTAGTATAATGGTGAATGCGTATGACTTTTAATCATTAAAATGTAGGTTCGAATCCTGCAAGTTCTATTAAGGGTAATGATGGAATTGGCAGACATAAATAGTTTAGGTCTATTGGATAGTAATATCTTACCCGTTCAAGTCGGGTTTACCTTACATTCTATCTCGTTGACTAATAGGTAAGTCATAAATTTTTGGTATTTACTATTGAGTGTTCGAATCACTCCGAGATAATATAAGGTGGTTATAGTTCAATCGGTAGAGCAACTGTATGTGGCACAGTAAGTTCTTGGTTCGAGTCCAAGTATCCACCCTTATATATAAAGAAAATTATTTTAATTTTATAATTATTAATAAGCCTAAGTAGTTTAACGGTTAAAACCTTAATTTCATATGTTAAAGATGAGAGTTCGATTCCCTCCTCAGGCTTTGCCTTTTAAGGTTTAATTTATATTAATTTTAATCATGATAATAATTTCAATTATTTCACTTTTACTATCAAATGCCGTTAATTTAAGACGTGATATATCTATTCTATATAATAGAATAGCTATGATTATTTTGGCTTATTGTATACTAAATGATTTAGCTTCTTTAAATGTAGCAAATAAAGGAATTGCGCTACATGGAGGTTTATTATTAGTTACTAATATATCTCAAATATTTCATATTTTCTTATTCTTAGTTGCTTTGTTAATATTAACTTTAACAAGTTTCTATCCTAGAAAAGTATGAGTAGAAGAATATTCATCAATAAAAGATTTAGCATTTAATAAATTCGTTTATTATAATACTAAAATAATTAATAAAATGGGAGAACATTTAAAAATAATAGAATATCCTTTAATATTATTATTTATTGTTACAGGTGCAATATTTTTAATGTCAACTAATGACTTAGTAACTATATTCTTAGCAATAGAATTACAAAGTTATGGTTTATATATATTAAGTACTGTTTATAGAAATTCAGAATTATCTACTACAGGAGGTTTAATGTACTTCTTATTAGGTGGATTAAGTTCATGTTTTATTTTATTAGGTACAGCATTAATATATTCAAATTCAGGAAGTACTAGTTTAGATGGGTTATACATTATAACTAGTATTAGTGATGTTAATTCTGCAGATTTATGATACAAACCATATTACATAAATTTATCATTAATGATATTTAGTATAGGTTTCTTATTTAAAATAAGTGCAGCACCATTCCATTTCTGATCACCTGATGTTTATGACGCAATACCTACAATAGTTACTACTTTTGTAGCTTTAATTGCTAAAATATCAATATTTATCTTATTGTTACAAATAGTTTACTATACTAATAATTCATTCTCAGAAATGAGTTGAACATTCATTTTACTAATGAGTTCATTATTCTCTTTAATTGTTGGAACTCTAGTAGGTTTAACACAATTTAGAATAAAAAGATTATTCGCATATAGTACTATCTCACACGTAGGATTTATGTTATTAGCTTTAGGAATATCTAGTGTTGAATCAACACAAGCATTCTTATTCTATTTAACACAATATATAATAAGTAATTTAAATGCATTTATTATATTAATTGCTATAGGTTTCTCTTTATACTGTTATACTAGTGATAACAAAGAACATGAAGAGTTAATGGATAAAACAAATTCACCTATACAATTAGTTAGTCAATTAAAAGGTTACTTCTTTATAAACCCTGTATTAGCTTTAAGTTTAGCTATTACTATTTTTTCATTTGTAGGAGTACCTCCGTTAGTAGGTTTCTTCGGTAAACAGATGGTTTTAAGCGCAGCTTTAGATAAAGGATTAATATTCCTATCTTTAGTAGCTATATTAACAAGTGTAATAGGTGGAGTTTACTACTTAGGTATTATAAAAGAAATATTCTTCTCTAAACCTGATTATAAAGTAAACACATTATTACAAAATTTGACATTAAAAGGTAATGTAATGGACAGTAATAAAAATGTAGTTAGAAATGTAAACTTTAATTATACTAATATTGCTATATCAAGTCCTATAGCTTTTGTTATATCAGTTATAACATTAGTTATATTATCATTTATATTTATAAACAAAGAATGACTAAGCATGGGTACCATATTGGTACAAATACTATTTAACAGTTAAATGAGTAGTGTTACTTTCTTATTTATCCTTGTATGTGTTATAGCTGTGTTATTCTTAGTTCTTAATTTTGCATTAGCACCTCATAACCCTTATCAAGAAAAATATAGTATATTTGAATGTGGTTTCCACAGTTTTTTAGGACAAAATAGAGCTCAATTCGGAGTTAAGTTCTTCATATTTGCTTTAGTATATTTATTATTAGACTTAGAAATTTTAGTAATATACCCTTTTGGTCTTAGCGGTTACGAAAATGGTGTATACGGATTAATAATAGTATTATTATTTATCGGTATCATTACAGCAGGGTTCGTATTCGAATTAGGTAAAGGAGCATTAAAAATAGATAGTAGACAATCATATGACTACTTTAACAAATCAAAAAGATTTGTTAATACATTTATAGAAAATAAATAATTATAAATATTAATTTATAATAGTAAAACTATATATTAATTTGTGAAATATTAATTTCTAACTAAAAAACATAACAATTTACGAGATTTTTCTTTTTATATTATATAAAAAAATATGTTACAATCATCAAAAATATTAGGAGCAGGATTAGCAACAGTAGGTGTTGCAGGAGCTGGAGTAGGAATTGGAGTAGTATTCGGATGTTTAATCTTAGGAGTTGCTAGAAACCCTTCATTAAAAAACCAATTATTCACATACTCAATTTTAGGTTTCGCTTTCTCAGAAGCTACAGCTTTATTCGCTTTAATGATGTCATTACTTTTATTATACGTTGCATAATACGTATTAATTAAAAAGATAATTTTAATTATAAGGGACTGGGTGGGTAGGGACGTTAGTATAACTAACATAATTTTACAATTCTATTACGATTAGAAATTTTATTATAATTACATTATGAAAAACTTATTAAATTCATTTGTATATTTTGACGCACCTGAAGCTTGAGGTATTTACTTCCAAGACAGTGCTACACCACAAATGGAAGGATTAATCGAATTACATGATAATATTATGTACTACTTAGTATTAATCTTATTTGCTGTGGGTTGAGTATTATTCTCAATAGTAAAAAATTTTGCTGCTACAAAAGCACCTATATCACATAAATATTTAAATCACGGAACTTTAATAGAATTAATATGAACTATAACACCAGCTGTTATATTAATATTAATAGCTTTCCCTTCATTCAAATTATTATATTTAATGGACGAAGTTAACGATCCTTCTATGACAGTTTTAGCTGAAGGTCATCAATGATATTGAAGCTACCAATACCCTGATTTTATCGATTCAGAAGAAGAATTCATAGAATTTGATTCATATATCGTACCAGAATCAGATTTAGAAGACGGTGGATTAAGAATGTTAGAAGTTGATAACAGAGTTATCGTACCTGAATTAACTCACATAAGATTTGTTGTAACATCTGGTGATGTTATACACTCATTCGCTTGTCCTTCATTAGGTATAAAAACTGACGCATACCCAGGTAGATTAAATCAAGTATCAGTATTTATAAATAGAGAAGGTGTATTCTATGGACAATGTTCAGAAATATGTGGAATTTTACACAGTTCAATGCCTATAGTTATAGAATCTGTAAATATAGACAAATTTGTTCATTGATTATACAACGCTTAATTATGTAGTAATGCATATTTTATTTAATATAAACATATTATTTAAAAGGGGTATTAGTTTAATGGTAAAACTTGATGTTACGGCCATCACAATTGTAGTTCGAGTCTATGATACCTCTAGTATAGTTATGCAATATTTCCTATACTAAACATGTTTAGAATAATTTGATTAAATATTTAATTAAAAAAATATGAGTTTAACTTTAGTACTTTTTTTAATAGGAATTTTAGGATTCGTATTTAATAGAAAAAATATTATATTAATGCTTATTTCAATTGAAATAATGCTAGTATCTATAACATTCCTAATATTAATAAGTTCTATTAATCTTGATGATATAATAGGGCAAACATATGCTATATACATTATCGTCGTTGCCGGTGCAGAATCTGCTATAGGTTTGGCTATTTTAGTAGCCTTTTATAGACTAAGAGGAAGTATTGCGATAGATTATAAATAATGTATTTAAGTATTATTATATTACCTTTATTAGGGTCTATAGTATCCGGTTTTTTTGGTAGAAAAGTCGGTGTGACAGGTAGTCGTATAATTGGTTGTGGAAGTATATTCGCAACTACAGTTTTAGCCATTATCGGCTTTTTCGAAATAGGATTTAGTAATAATCCTGTTTCTATAAATTTATTTAAATGATTAGATAGTGAATCATTTAATATGGTATGAAACTTTCAATTTGATAGTTTAACAGTTTCAATGCTAATACCTGTATTAGTAATTAGTAGTTTAGTACATTTTTACTCTATAGGTTATATGAGTCATGATCCTCATAGTCAAAGATTCTTTAGTTACTTAAGTTTATTCACTTTTATGATGATTATTTTAGTAACTGGAAACAATTATTTATTAATGTTTGTTGGATGAGAAGGTGTTGGAGTTTGTTCATACCTTTTAGTTAGTTTCTGATTCACTAGAATCGCAGCTAATCAAAGTTCTTTATCAGCATTTTTAACTAATAGAGTAGGTGATGCTTTCTTAACTATTGGTATGTTTATATTATTATGATCTTTAGGTAATTTAGATTATAGTACTGTATTCTCAGTAGCTCCTTATATGAACGAAAATGTAATAACTATAATCGGTATCTGTTTATTAATAGGTGCTATGGCTAAAAGTTCACAAGTAGGTCTTCACATATGATTACCTATGGCCATGGAAGGTCCTACACCTGTATCTGCATTAATTCACGCAGCTACAATGGTTACAGCCGGAGTATATTTATTAATACGTTCATCACCATTAATAGAATACAGTTCAACAGTTTTATTAATATGTTTATGATTAGGTGCTGTAACAACAGTATTTAGTTCATTAATTGGATTATTCCAACAAGATATTAAAAAAATTATTGCTTATTCTACTATGAGTCAATTAGGTATGATGGTTATAGCTATAGGATTATCTTCATACAATATTGCTATATTCCACTTAGTAAATCACGCTTTCTATAAAGGATTATTATTCTTAGGTGCAGGTGCTGTTATACACGCTGTAGCAGATAATCAAGACTTAAGAAAATATGGAGGATTAGTTTCTTTCTTACCTTTAACTTATACAGTTATATTAATAGCTAGTTTAAGTTTAGTAGCGTTCCCATTTATGACAGGTTTCTATAGTAAAGACTTTATCTTGGAATCTGCTTATGGTCAATACCAATTCAGTAGTATTAATGTATACTTTATTGCAACAATAGGTGCAATATTTACTACATTATATTCAGTTAAAGTTTTATACTTAACTTTCTTAGCTAGTCCTAATGGACCTGTTAATTCTTATAGAAATGCTCACGAAGGTGATATATTCTTAAGTTTACCTTTAGTAATCTTAGCTATATTCTCAATATATTTTGGATTCTTAACTAAAGATATATTTATAGGATTGGGTTCTGGATTCTTTACAGATAATAGTATATTTATACATCCTATGCATGAAATATTAATTGATACAGAATTCGCTGTACCTACTTTCTTTAAATTATTACCTTTCTTCTTTACTTTATTCTTCTCAGCTTTAGCTTTAATTTATCCAGAATTTATGCCTAAATCTGTAACAGACTTTAAATTATCTAGATTAGGATATTATATATTTGGTTTCTTCAATCAACGTTTTTTAGTAGAATATTTCTATAACAAATTTATAGTAAATACTGTATTAGATATAGGAGGACAAACAACTAAAGTTTTAGATAAAGGAAGTATAGAATGAGTAGGTCCTTATGGATTAGGAGTAATGTTAAATAAAACAAGTAAAACAATATCAGGTTTAAGTAAAGGAGTTGTAACAGATTACGCTCTTTATATATTAATAGGTGCATGTTTCTACTTATCTATATTTACATTCGTTTCTATATTCTTTGACTTAGCAAATATTATAGCTATATCTTCAGTTGTAATATTATTAAGTTTAAATAGTTATATAACATCTGAAAAACAGAGTTAATAAAACACAAAACAAAATATTAAATAATTTGCATATAATGCAGTCTATATATTAATATATAGTTAAATAAAATATCTATTGTTATATAAATTATATAACAAATAATTAGATATTATTAATATAAATAATTATAATAAAAATAAAATATGAGAATATTAAAAAGTCATCCTTTTTTAAAATTATTGAATGCATATTTAATAGATCATTCACAACCAAGTAACATAAGTTACTTATGAAACTTCGGTTCATTATTAGGTTTATGTTTAGGTATACAAATTGTAACAGGTGTTACATTAGCTATGCACTATAACCCTAGTGTTGCTGAAGCATTCAATTCAGTAGAACACATAATGCGTGACGTGAATAACGGATGATTAATTCGTTACTTACACAGTAATACAGCATCAGCATTTTTCTTCTTAGTATACTTACACATAGGAAGAGGTTTATATTACGGATCATACAGAGCTCCTAGAACATTAGCTTGAGTATTAGGATGTATAATTTTAATCTTAATGATGGGTACAGGATTCTTAGGGTACGTTTTACCATATGGACAAATGTCTTTATGAGGTGCTACAGTTATTACTAACTTAATTAGTGCTATACCATGAATTGGACAAGATATAGTAGAATTTATCTGAGGAGGATTCTCAGTTAATAATGCTACATTAAACAGATTCTTTGCTTTACACTTCGTGTTACCTTTCGTATTAGCTGCATTAGCATTAATGCACTTAATCGCAGTACACGAATCAGCTGGAGCAAGTAATCCATTAGGAGTACCAGGATACTACGATAGAATACCTTTCGCTCCTTACTTTTTATTTAAAGATTTAGTTACAATATTTATCTTCTTCTTTGGATTAAGTATATTCGTATTCTTCATGCCTAATGTATTAGGAGATAGTGATAATTATATTATGGCTAACCCTATGCAAACACCAGCTGCTATAGTACCTGAATGATACTTATTACCATTCTATGCTATATTAAGATCTATACCTAATAAATTATTAGGAGTTATAGCTATGTTCGGTGCTTTAGTTGCTATATTAGCTTTACCTTACACAGACTTAGGTAGAACTAGAGGTTTACAATTCAGACCTTTAAGTAAATTATTATTCTACATCTTTGTTGCTGATTTCTTATTATTACAACAATTAGGTGCAAAACACGTTGAAAGCCCATTCATAGAATTTGGACAAATAACAACAGCATTCTACTTCTTATACTTCTTAGTATTAGTACCTGCTGTAAGTGTTATAGAAAATACTTTAATAGATTTATATCAAGTAAATAACAGATCAAAATAATAGATCTATTAGTGATATAGATTTAATTTTATAATAAATTTTATTATAAAAAGATTATGCGTAAATGGATTTACACTGTGATTGCAAATCATTCGTTTGAGGTTCAATTCCTCCATAGTCTTACTTTTACCCTATAATATTATAAAACTTATAATACTTAAAATTTTAAATAAGTTACTATATTTTTAATATAGAATATATAAATAAAATTTTATTTATATACCGATTCATTTTTTATTTAATTTTAAGTCTTATTATAGAGTATATTATATTTAAAATTTAAATAAAGGCTCTATAGAAATAATTTTATTTAATAATAAATATAATAAATTTAGAATAAACTTATATGTTTATGGATAATAATGTGTTATCAATATTCTAAATAATATTACTCTATTTATTAAAAACTTTGAATTTAGTAAATACTACTAACCTTAAATTAAGATCTGAAATATCAATGGGTATGGAAAGATGATTTAATTCAACTAACGCTAAAGATATAGGAACATTATACTTAATATTTGCTTTATTTTCAGGATTATTAGGTACAGCCATGTCTGTATTAATAAGATTAGAATTAAGTGGACCTGGGGTACAATTTATATCAAACAATCAATTATATAACAGTATCGTTACAGCTCACGCTTTATTAATGATATTCTTCATGGTTATGCCTGCTTTAATTGGAGGATTTGGAAATTTCTTAATGCCTCTTATGGTTGGAGGACCTGATATGGCATTCCCAAGATTAAATAATATTAGTTTCTGATTATTACCTCCAAGTTTAATGTTATTAATATTCTCTGCTTGTATAGAAGGTGGAGCAGGTACAGGATGAACAATTTACCCTCCTTTATCTGGATTACAAAGCCACAGTGGACCTAGTGTTGATTTAGCTATATTCGCTTTACACCTTTCAGGGGTAAGTAGTTTATTAGGTGCAGTTAACTTTATAACTACTATAGCAAATATGAGAACACCTGGTATAAAATTACACAAATTAGCTTTATTCGGATGAGCTGTTGTTATTACTGCTGTATTATTATTATTATCATTACCTGTATTAGCTGGAGCTATTACTATGATATTAACAGACAGAAACTTTAATACATCATTCTTCGAAGTAGCTGGTGGTGGAGATCCTATATTATTCCAACACTTATTCTGATTCTTCGGACATCCTGAAGTTTATATTTTAATTATACCTGGATTCGGTATAATTAGTACTACTATATCAGCTAACTCAAGTAAACCTATATTCGGTTATATCGGAATGGTTTATGCTATGTTATCTATAGGTATATTAGGATTTATCGTGTGATCACATCACATGTATACAGTAGGATTAGATGTTGATACAAGAGCATACTTCACAGCTGCTACTTTAATAATTGCAGTTCCTACTGGAATTAAAATATTCTCATGATTAGCTACATGTTACGGAGGATCAATAAAAATGACACCTTCAATGTTATTCTCATTAGGATTCGTATTCATGTTCACAATCGGAGGATTAAGTGGTGTTGTATTAGCCAACGCTTCATTAGATATAGCATTCCACGATACATACTATGTTGTTGCACACTTCCATTATGTATTAAGTATGGGTGCAGTATTCGCAATGTTTGCTGGATGATACTTCTGAATACCTAAAATGTTAGGATTAAATTATGACTTAACATTAGCTAAAACACAATTCTGATTATTATTCATCGGAGTTAATTTAACATTCTTCCCTCAACACTTCTTAGGATTACAAGGAATGCCTAGAAGAATAGGAGACTATCCTGACGCATTCGCTGGTTGAAACTTAATTAGTAGTGTTGGATCAATTGTTAGTGTTATTGCTGCATGATTATTCTTATACATTGTATACAACCAATTAGTTGAAGGTAAAGTGGCTCCTAGAAATCCTTGATTAACACCAGGGTTCTACACTGATATCTTACAAACTAATTTAAATAGAAGTTACAGTAGTTTAGAATGAGGATTATCAAGTCCACCTAAACCTCACGCATTTGTAAGTTTACCATTACAAAGCTAGCTTTTTATTTATAGAAATATTTTAGTAATATTTCAAGTCCCATTAGCTCAATGGTAGAGCATGATACTTCTAATATTAGGACCTTAGTTCGACTCTGAGATGGGACTTTATTTCCTTAATAACAAATAGTTTATTAATATTTAATATTATTGGCTATTTTTGCTTCTAGGTTATCTAAAATTTAATATATATTCATATTAATTAATATATTATTAATTTTTTTTAATGATAAAGGAAAATTAACTAGCATATTAACAAAAAATAAAAAAAATGAATTTACCAATAACTGTTATTTCAATAATTGAAAATCTATTATTAATGTTACCTGCATTATTAGTAGTAGCATATGTAACTGTAGCTGAAAGAAAAACTATGGCAAGTATGCAAAGAAGATTAGGACCTAATGCTGTTGGTTATTATGGATTATTACAAGCCTTTGCTGATGCTTTAAAATTAATTTTAAAAGAATATGTAGCTCCAACACAAGCTAATTTAATTTTATTCTTCTTAGGACCTATTGTAACATTAATCTTCGCATTATTAGGGTATGCTGTAATACCTTATGGACCTGGTCTTACATTAGGTGATATGGAATTAGGTATATTATTTATGTTAGCTGTATCATCATTAGCAACATATGGTATATTATTAGCAGGATGAAGTGCTAATAGTAAATATGCTTTCTTAGGATCATTAAGAAGTACAGCTCAATTAATTAGTTACGAATTAGTATTAAGTTCAGTACTATTAATCGTTATTATGATAACTAATAGTTTAAACTTAAATGTTAATATACAATTTCAAAAAATAATATGATTAGGTATACCTTTATTTGTTATACTTATAATATTCTTTATTGGAGCTGTAGCAGAAACTAATAGAGCTCCATTTGATTTAGCAGAGGCTATTTAGATTTGGTCTCTTTAAAGATCATAAATTGCTGGAAAGTCTTACTCAAGAATATCAGCAGGGAAACAACTTATATGAGTTGAATCTTCAGAGACTATAAATGATCATTTAATATATTAATATTAAATAAGATATAGTCCAGACTTATATGAAAATATAAGATTAATATAATTCAAAAATATCTTTGTAAACGAAAAAGAATAATAACAAAAAACATTATTCATCTAAGTCATTCTCAGGAGATCCTGAACCACTTGTAGTCATATCTAATTTAAGTAATATAAAAAAATACAAAAATATATTAAAAAATAAAGGAGGTATTTATTCTATTATTAAACATGATGGAAGTCAACAATATATTGGTAGCGCTAAAGATTTTTATATTAGACTTAGTGAACATTTAAATAACACGAAATCTAATAAACCTTTACAGCAAGATATTGAAATACTTGGTATAAAAAAATTTTATTGAGTTATTTATGAATATTTTGAATATCAAACTAGAAAAGAAAGTAGTAAAGCTTTACTAGAATTAGAAACAAAATACATAAAACATTATCCTGCCGGTGCCTTATATAATAGTAGATCCGTTAATAAAGATAAATAGAATTTGTTTTTTAAAAAGATATTTTTGAATGAAACGGAATCTGAATTAGTTAGTGGATTTATGACAGAACACGCTGCTGTTATATTCGTTTTCTTCTTCTTAGCAGAATACGCAAGTATAGTAATTATGTGTATATTTACTAGTATTTTATTCTTAGGTGGTTACTTATTAGGATTCGATCATGTTTATCTATTTGATTCTATAAACTATCTGTATGCTTATTTATTCAACTCAGAATGAATAACATCAGATCAATACTTTAAATTCAGAGAACTATTAACTAGTTCTGCTGTAGACGGACTATTATTTAGTCTAGCTTTAGGTATAAAAAGTTCAATGATGGTGTTTACTTTCATATGAGTTAGAGCATCATTCCCTAGAATACGTTTTGACCAATTAATGTCATTCTGTTGAACTGTATTATTACCTATATTATTTGCATTTATAATATTAGTTCCTTGTTTATTACACATATTTGGAATCTATTTTATAAATATAAGTTTATTCTAATATACTATAAAAATAAATTAAATTATTAACCATGAAATGCATGTCCATAGGTATCATTATCTAGTCTAAAGTTCAAAGGTAACCTCATTTTTATGTGATTATCTTCTTTATTAGCTGTACCTTTAATAGGTACAATAGTAGTATCTAGTGTAGACTCTTATAAAAAAAGTTCAGCTATTTACACTAAGACTATAGCATTAATAACTAGTGTAATAAATTTAATTATTTCATTAGCTATGTTTATGCTATTTAACAATAGTACAAATCAATTTCAATTTGTGCAAGAACATTATAACGTTCAATTATTTGATATTTACTTAGGTATAGATGGTATATCTGTCTATTTTATATTATTAACAACTTTAATAATGCCTATAGCAATATTATCTAATTGAGACTCAATAAAAGAAAATGTAAGAACATACTTAATAATAATGTTATTATTAGAAACATTATTATTAGCGGTATTTATGGTATTAGATATAATGTCTTTCTATATTTTCTTCGAAAGTATTTTACCTCCTCTATTTATATTAGTAGGTATATTTGGATCAGATAACAAAGTTAGCGCTAGTTATTATTTATTCTTATATACATTATGAGGTTCATTATTTTTATTATTATCAATATTAAGTACTTCTTCTATAATGGGAAGTACAGATTTTGATACATTATTCAAATTAAATTTTGAATATAAAACTCAAGTATTCTTATTTATAGGTATATTTATAGCTTTTGCTGTAAAAACACCTACAATATTCTTGAATAATTGATTATTAAAGGCTCACGTTGAATCACCATTAGGTGGTAGTATCGTATTAGCTGCAATTGTATTAAAATTAAGTTTATATGGTATATTTAGAATGATATTACCTATATTACCTAAAGCAGCTTTAGATTACACATTCGTAGTTTATACAATAGCAGTAATTACTATAATTTATGCTAGTTTTAGTACAATAAGAACAACTGACGTTAAAGAATTAATTGCTTACAGTTCAGTTTGTCACGCATCTGTATACTTAATAGGAGCATTTAGTAATACAATACAAGGTATAGAAGGAAGTATAGTATTAGGATTAGCCCACGGATTTGTATCTAGTGGTTTATTCATATGTGCAGGAGGTATATTATATGATAGAACTGGAACTAGAAGTATATTCTTCTACAGAGGTGCTACTCAATTAATGCCTATCTTCTCTATATTATTCTTCATATTAGCATTAGGTAACTGTGGAGCTCCATTAACAGTAAATTTTGTAGGAGAATTCATGTCATTATATGGAATCATCGAAAAATTACCAATATTAGGGGTATTTGCATGTTCATCTATAGTATTCTCAGCTGCTTATACAATTTACTTGTTTAATAGAACAGCTTTTGGAGGATCATTTACAAGATTCTTAGAAGAAAGTATATATGACGTAAGTAAAAGAGAATTTTTAATGTTGTTTATACTAGTAATATTCACAGTAATATTCGGTATCTATCCTTCATTAATATTAAACGTATTAGACTACTCAGTGAATAGTTTAATATATAGCATTTAATAATTATATAATTATTAAAGCTTTTCCAATTTACGATTAAAATAATTTACGTATTAAAAAATAAAAAGAAAACAAAATATGCCACAATTAACACCTTTTTATTACATGAATGAAGTAGTATTTTCTTTTACTATCATAGTATTAGTATTATACGTATTATCTAAATACATATTACCAAGAATAGTTCGTTTATTCTTATCACGTATGTTTATTAATAAAATATAATATATTTATAATATCTATTATAAATAAACAGTTCTTTAAAGATATATATTTACTATAGTAGTTATTATACTACTAATGTTTTCTACAACAAACAATTTATTTACAGAAATAAGAAGTCCCTTAGATCAATTCGAAGTAAGAGACATATTAAATTTAGAAGTTTTAGGTGGTAATTTACACTTATCTATAACTAACATAGGATTCTACTTAACTTTAGGTGCAGTATTAACTTTAATATTAAGTTTAGTTGCAACTAATAATAACAAATTAGTTAGTAACAACTGATCTATAGCTCAAGAATCTCTATACGTAACAATACATAATATTGTTACAGGACAAATAAATCCTAAAAATGGACAAGTTTACTTCCCATTTATATATACATTATTTGTATTTATCTTAATTAATAACTTAATAGGTATGGTACCTTACAGTTTCGCATCTACAGGACACTTTGCAATGACATTTGCTTTAAGTTTCACAATCGTATTAGGAGCTACAATATTAGGATTTTCAAAACACGGTTTAAAATTCTTCTCATTATTAGTACCTGCTGGATGTCCTTTAGGATTATTACCATTATTAGTTTTAATAGAATTCATTTCATACTTAGCTAGAAATGTTTCATTAGGATTAAGATTAGCTGCTAATATTACAGCTGGTCACATGTTATTAGCAATTTTAAGTGGATTCGTTTACAATATAATGAACTCAGGTATAATATTCTTTATCTTAGGATTAATACCATTAGCATTCATTGTAGCATTCTCAGGATTAGAATTAGCTATTGCATTTATCCAAGCACAAGTGTTTGTAGTGTTAAGTAGTTCATACATAAAAGATGGATTAGATTTACACTAATTAAAAAAAATCAAAGTAATTAGTGAGAATAGAAAGTTATTTAGGAAAATTATATAAACAGTAAGGATTTATCCGAAAGGAATAATAAAAATTATAAATTTCAAAGTAGAAATTAAAAATTAATAGTTATCTATTAGTCTAAAATTTATTATAGAAATAAAAAGCGAACAAATAGAAATTTTAAATCAGACTAGTACTAAATAAAAATAACATTATATAGTTTATTATTCTCCTATTACCCAAAAAAGTTTAGAACTTATAGTGATGTAAAGAAATTTATATCATAAAAATAGATGAGTTTGGTGATGGCTCTGATTGAATGCTGTCCAAGTGCTTGACACATGCTAATCGTACGTTTTAATTGATAGCTTGCTATATAAATTAAAAAGTGGTGTACAGGTGAGTATAACGATATTTTTCGCCGGCCTTAAAGTGGAGGTAAATCCTTCATAATCCATAAAGGGAAATAATTCCTGCTTTAAGAGGACAATAAATATCTTCGAGATAGGTAGTAGTTAAGGTGATGGCTTAACTAGCCAAAAACTCTCGTAGTCGAAGCTGAAAGGTTGATCGACCACATTGGGTCTGAGAAAACCCCAATGCAAGTTAGTACAGCAGTGAGGAATCTTGGTCAATGGCCTAACGGCTGAACTGGCAACTTGGAGAAGTGGCAAGTCTTATTTTGATTATATCATTGTATATAATCTATAGGATTGTATTAAAATTGAATAAAACTTTGTTTATACATCGATAATGACGGTGTATATATCGTGTCTTGGCTAATTACGTGCCAGCAGCCGCGGTAATACGTAAGAGACTAGTGTTATTCATCTTAATTAGGTTTAAAGGGTACCTAGACGGTCAATATAGCTTGTAAAATGTAACTACTTGACTAGAGTTTGATATAAGAGGGCAGTACTTGAGGAGGAGAGATGAAATTCTATTATACCAAAGGGACTCGGTAAAGGCGAAGGCAGCCCTCTATGTAAAAACTGACGTTGAAGGACGAAGGCACAGAACACAAACAGGATTAGATACCCAAGTAGTCTTTGCAGTAAATGATGAATGCCATAGGTTAGATTAAGTTTTAATAAATTAGTTTATCAGTAATGAGCTAACTATTAAACAATATTTGGTCTATAAATGAAAGTGTAAGCATTCCACCTCAAGAGTAATGTGGCAACGCAGGAACTGAAATCACTAGACCGTTTCTGACACCAGTAGTGAAGTATGTTGTTTAATTCGATGATCCACGAAAAACCTTACCACAATTAGAATATTTTACAGGAGTTGCACGGCTGTTTTCAGTTAATGTTGTGAAACTGTGGTTTCCATGAAATTAACGCAATCCCTGGCTTTATTTTTTTAATAATACGATAAAGCATTTGATCCAGGATTTGGAAAGAAAAAGGGGACAAAGACAAGTCATCATGGCCTTGATATTGTGGGCTATAGACGTGCCACATATACCTACACAAAGAGATGCGAAAATGTGAATTTAAGCTAATCTCTAAAAATAGGATATAAATTTGAAGGATTATAGTCTGAAACTCGACTATATGAATAAGTAATTACTAGTAATCGTGAATCACCATGTCACGGTGAATTTACCTTGGATTGGTACTAACCACTCGTCACATGCTGAAAAGAGCATGCGCAATAAGTTTGCTTTTTCAATAGTTAGTAAAAAGAATAAACAGATTCTATATTCTTTTATTGAAAATCTTCGTATGCGTGGCTCTAATTAGTGTTAAGTCGAAATACGGTTCGCGTAGTGGAAGTTGCGCGGGGATTATTAACTTTAACGATAATTTTATATATAATATATTTACTATATTATATAAAGGAGAGTTCCTTTATTGGTAAGAAGGGTTGAGCTGTAAACTCAATAGCTGAAGCTTGTAAGAGTTCGAATCTCTTGTCTCCTAGAATTAGTAACTTAATTGGTAAAGGATTTCCCTGTCACGGAAATAGATGTCGGTTCGATGCTGATCTAATTCGTTTAACCGAAAGGAAAAGTCTTCCATTTGGTAGGGTAAGCCACTTGCTACGTGGTGTGTTTATACACTTAGGTGTTCGAGTCACCTCTTTTCCGACTAGCTTCTATAGCTCAACGGTAGAGCATAATACTGTTAATATTATGATAGACGTTCGATTCGTCTTAGGGGCTTTTTAATTAATATTTTAAACTGAATTTTTTTTTATCTTTATAAATGACTAACTCATTAAGAAGTAACTTTCAAGATCATCCTTTCCATTTAGTGTCACCATCTCCGTGACCACTATATACAAGTGTTGCATTATTTACTTTAGCTGTTAATGCTGCATTATCAATGCACTTATTCAGTAATAGTTATATCTTTTTTTACGTTGCTTTATTTATGGTAGCTACATCTATGACTATGTGATTCAGAGATATTATTTCTGAAGGTACATATTTAGGTAACCATACATTAGCTGTACAAAAAGGTTTAAATTTAGGTGTTATATTATTTATAGTATCAGAAGCTTGCTTTTTCGTTGCTATATTTTGAGCATTTTTTCATAGTGCTTTAACACCTACTGTAGAACTAGGTTCTCAATGACCACCTATGGGAATAGAACCAGTTAATCCTTTCGAATTACCGTTATTAAATACAGTAATCTTATTATCAAGTGGTGCTACTATTACATACGCACACCACTCTTTAATTAAAGGAGATAGATCAGGTGCTATATACGGTACAATATTTACTGTATTATTAGCATTAATATTCACATTATTCCAAGGAATAGAATATAACGTATCATCATTCACTATAAGTGACGGTGTATTTGGTACATGTTTCTTCTTCGGTACAGGATTCCACGGATTCCACGTTATCATAGGAACTATATTCATAGCTGTAGGATTATGAAGAATTATGTCATATCACTTAACAGATCATCACCACTTAGGTTATGAAGGAGGTATATTATACTGACATTTTGTTGACGTTGTATGATTATTCTTATACGTTTCAATGTACTACTGAGGATCTTAATATAACTAAACTAGAGATTCATTCTCTAAACGGGTATAGGTTAATGGTAGACTTTCTGATTTCCACTCAGCGTGTGTCAGTTCAAATCTGACTACCCGTATATTTGCTAATTTATTAGCTATATAAATTATTCTATAAATAATATTTTTCCTATTATTAGGTCATCGAAATTAAATAAAAATGAATCAATTATTCGCTGTATATGACAATTTATCAAGTGGGTACACAGTAGAATTTTTAGATGTAATAAGTATTATAGCAGTTTTATTTGGTATAACAATTATAATAAATAAAAATCCTATAGCATCTTTATTATCATTAATAGGTTTATTTGCATCAATATCTGTATACTTAATCTTATCAGGATTAACATTTATAGGTTTTTCATACTTAATAGTATATATTGGAGCTGTATCTATTTTATTCTTATTTATATTAATGTTAATTAATATAAGAACAAGTGAATTACAAAGTAATAATAAAAATAGTATACCTTTAGCTTTATTTGTAACTATATTATTTAATTATGCATTATTCCAATTATTACCTTATTATATAGCTATATTAAATAGTTATAATAATAGATTAAGTAACTTATTATATTACTTACCTACAGGTAAATATAACGATATAATCGTTAATACAACTAAAAATTTAGATATAAATACACAAAATGTTATGTTTGTAACAAGTAATAGCTGAGATGGGACAATGACAGAAACAAGTCATATTTCAACAATAGGAAATATATTATATACATCATATAATATGTGATTATTCTTAGCAAGCTTTATATTATTATTAGCAATGGTAGGAGCTATAATTATTACAATAAAACAAGAACGTAATAGAGGAATTAGTTCAATTGGCAGAACGTTTGTTTTACACACAAAATGTTAAAGGTTCAAGTCCTTTATTCCTTAAAAATTCCTTAACTTAATAGGTAAAGTGTATTTTTGATAAGAATATTATCAGCGTTCGATCCGCTGAGGAATTATATAAAGAGAATTGGCCGAGTGGTTTAAGGCGGTAAGTTTGAGTTTTACTTGGTTAGAAATAGCTTCATCAGTTCGAATCTGATATTCTCTGTAGTAGATAAGAGTGTAGTTTAATTGGCAAAATAGGAAGCTTCAACCTTCAAATTCTTGGTTCAAGTCCAAGTACTCTTGTAAATAACGGATTAGGGCCGGCGTGGGTAGGCATCTCGTTTGGGGCGGGAGATAGTTATGTTCGAATCATAATAATCCGAATTATTAG